GTTCGAATCCCTCTCTTTCCGTACCTTCACCTAATTCACGAACATTACTGACCGCAACCAATGTATCAAATAAAATAACAACAATGGATACCACCAACAGTTAGAATTTTCTTTAATAGAGATTAGATTGTATATTCCTAATTGGAATTGAATTGCTGTGGTACATAAAATATTGGAAATAGTAGCCAAGGCATAACAATATCCCCTCGATCCATTTATGATACATGAATGGGAGAAAAATCCAGATTAAGCTCCTTTACCTTAGGTCGATTTACTCCCCCAAAAAGGGGCTAAATTCCCCGAACCCTTGTTTTTTGTTATTTTAGTTAGGTTCAAGTCTGGCGGGAATAATATTCTACGACTAGCAACTCATTTATTTTCAAACCGACCCACTTACTATCTATTATTTGATTGACTGATCCTTTATATTGGGATGAGTGAAGAGTCAAATGTTTTGGCAATTCCTCATGGGGGGATGAATCAAGATAATTTTGAATCAGAGCTCTGGATTTTTGTTCATCCCTTGTAGTAATAATATCTCGGGCTTTGCATCGATAACTTGGTATATCTACTATACGACCATTAACCAAAATATGCCTATGGTTAACTAATTGTCGGGCTCCAGGAATGGTCGAAGCCATACCTAATCGAAAAAGGATGTTATCCAAACGCATTTCAAGTAATTGTAGTAAAACCTGGCCTGTTGACCCTTTGGCTTTTCCAGCGATATGAACGTATTTAAGTAATTGTCTCTCTGTCAGACCATAATGAAAACGCAATTTTTGTTTTTCTTCTAGACGAATACGATATTGAGATCTTTTTCCGAAGCGCGATTGATTTCTAAGATCACTTCCGGGTGTCGGCCTTTTACTAGTAAGTCCCGGTAAAACACCCAGCCGGCGTATTTTTTTGAAACGAGGCCCTCGGTAACGAGACATAAAGACTCCCTATTTTATTGAAAAAAATTTTTATTACAGAATAAACCTAAATTAAGACTGAACTAAACCATAAACGAAGCTAAATCTACTGATGTATTGATGTATTACAAAGAAGAATGAGATGAATTGTATCAATCAATATCCAATTTTGTATATATATAAGAAGTTATATATACTTTTTCTGATTTGTTTGGTAGAGATCTAATTGCTCCAATCCATTTTTTATTCATAGTTGGAAGTTCTTACGCCATAATGGATCAGTGATTCTTTCCTTGGAGAGGGGGTAAGAAGTCTTTTCAATATTCCTTCAAGTTTCAATATTTCTTCAAGGAGGCCTTATTAATTATGATTAATTATGTAATATAAAAGTAAAAAAAAAAAGAACAAATAGACAAAGCCGGCTATCGGAATCGAACCGATGACCATCGCATTACAAATGCGATGCTCTAACCTCTGAGCTAAGCGGGCTCGCATAAAATAAATTGTGCATAGGACTTTACTAAACTACTTTAGCTATTGCATATTAATAATTCATTATAGTATAATGAATCTACTATTATGTAACATAAAGAAAATATAATATGTAACATAAAGAATATGTAATAGTTCTAACTATATAACAATAACAATCAATTTCAATTGAAATACTATTATTATTTATAAATTTATAATAGAATGATTAGTTATAGTACTTAAAATTATAGTAGAATAACTCTCTATTCTAATTTTATTATACAATATACAAGGACAAGGGCGACCCTAAGGAAAAGATAAGGATAAAGATTAAGTAAGGATAAGGATACAATCCAGATTAAATATAATGATATTGAGACATTCCTCTGTGTTCATTCAAAAGGGCGGGGGATAAGGCGAAAAAAGAATCGACCGTTTGAGTATTCCAAATATCGAGGTAAAAAAAAAAGAGTAAGAGACGCATATATATGGGGTATATATCCATCCATATTGAATTGCGGATACATCAATGATAGAATCATTTTTGATTGGACTAAATACAAAAAAGGTCCTCCGATATCTGAAAGAAAATAGACAAGAAATCAAACAAATAGGAGGAGACAGAGACACTTTTTCTATATAGAAATCCATATCTTGCATATCTAAAGAATTCAACGTAAACGGTTCCAGAATAAATGAACATAAAGAAAGGGACGGCATCCCAACGAGATCCTAGTCTCAAAACAAAAAAGAGGGGATATGGCGAAATTGGTAGACGCTACGGACTTGATTGGATTGAGCCTTGGTATGGAAACATACTAAGTGATAACTTTCAAATTCAGAGAAACCCTGGAATTAAAAATGGGCAATCCTGAGCCAAATCCTGTTTTTAGAAAACAAATCAAAATCAAATAAAGGGTTCAGAAAGCAAGAATAAAAAAGGATAGGTGCAGAGACTCAATGGAAGCTGTTCTAACGAATAGAGTTGACTGCGTTGATCGAGGAATCCTTCTATTTAAACTCTAGAAAGGATGAACCCATATACGTACATATACGTAATAAAATATCAAAGAAAGATTCATATATGTTATATGCAAAATTGAAGAATT